ATATTTTGATTGGGCCTCAACTATATCAACTGTACTTGAACTGTTAGATAATCATAGTCGGTGATAACATCACTGTTCCCATCGCTATTACAAAACCGTACATGAGATTTTCACCTCATACGGCTCCTCGGGGGCCATAAATAAATTTAAAAGGACCAACCAAGTCAATATTATTTATCTTGATATGGTTGTAGTATAAATATATATAATAAAGTCAAAACCTATTGGAAGATCCCGAATTAAACCAATGGAATTCTGTCTGTTCTATGTTATAATAATAACTAAAAAGCACTTCTGAATTGATCTCGTCCTTTAATAATTTTTATTTTTCTTTCTTGTGAGTAATAACTTAATCCTTCAATAAAATACTCCTTGTAGAAATATCAATAGATATTTCAACCCATCCTTTTCGATTACGAAAAAAAATTATACATTACGTTATTTCATGAATCATGACACGCTATCTCTATGAATATATGAAAGAATAAAAAGATCTTATTTTTCGTTCCTTTTCTTCTTTCTTAAAAAAGGGGGTTTAAAAAAAAGGATTATTTCGTCCCTGATAGTCATTTTTTTTAATCTGTGGATAGGAGCATACTCTGGATCGGAATCGTGAGGAATACTGCTTGATCATTTCTACCAACTTAAAGCCTCAATTAGTATTCTTTTTATGTTATGAAAAATACCCTTTTGGATAATTTACATAAAAAATCTCCATTACTAATCCTTTATGTATTTTGGTGTTCCTAACCATCCACTTATTTTTTTTACTCAATCATCCGTTATAGTACTACAACGAAAGGATAATAAAAACTATATATGGTTGATCTTTTGAGCCCGCTTCAAGCTAGGATGACTAATCAACCAATCTTGGGGTAAAGGTCTTGCTTATCTTTATTTTCTTTTAATTCTTGTACGTAGGAGATGAGACTCCATTTTTTTACTGCTAATTTAGAAGCTGTTTTCTTTCACTCATATAACTATCTGATTTAGTCCATCAACCTGAATAATGAATAAAACAATGAAGATATCTATTCAATTTCTTTACTAAAAAGAAAGAAGTAAAGAAAAGTTTATGTTTAACCGAATCGCACGTAGAGATATTGATAACACACAAAGAGTTAACGGAATTTCATAACTAATTGATTGAGCCGCAGCTCGTAGACCACCTAAAAAGGAATATTTATTATTTGATCCATATCCTGACATAAGAAGTCCGATAGGAGCAATACTTGAAATGGCAATCCATAAAAAAACACCGATATTGAGATCAGATAAAACAAGGTGATAGCTAAAAGGAATTACTGAATAACTTAGTAAAATGGATATAACTGCTATGGATGGTCCTATACTGAATAAACGAGTATCCCCTCGAGACGGGAGAATATTCTCTTTGAAAATTAGTTTTGTCCCATCGGCTAGAGCTTGCAGAATTCCCAAAGGACCGGCATATTCAGGCCCAATACGTTGTTGTATTCCTGCGGATATTTCTCTTTCTAACCACACAATTACGAGTACGCCTATTGTAATTCCCAATACAAGACTAAAAATAGGTACAAGCATCCATATGATTCCGTAGAACTCTTTGAAGGATTCCAATCTGGAAAAAGAATTGATATCTTGTACTTCTGTTGTCTCAATTATCATTTCAACGATCTACTTCTCCCATAATGATATCTATGCTACCTAGTATTGTCATAATATCAGCCAATTTCATTCTTTTAACTAACTGAGGAAGAATTTGCAAATTGATAAAACCCGGCGGGCGAATTTTCCATCTCCAAGGAAAACCACTCTGATCTCCTATTAAAAAAATTCCCAATTCTCCCTTTGGGGATTCAACTCTTACATAAAGTTCTTGCTTCGGCAATTCAAAAGTGGGAGAAGGTTTTTTACTAATAAATCGATATTCAAAATCATTCCATTCTGGATCCTTTGATAGAGAAAAGGATCGGATTTCTAAATTCTCATAAGGTCCTCCTGGAATTCCTTCCAGAGCCTGTTGAATAATTTTTATAGATTCTGTCATTTCACCGATTCGGACTAAATAACGAGCTAATGAATCTCCTTCTTTTTGCCACTGGATTTCCCAATCAAATTCGTCGTAACATTCATAATGATCAACTTTACGAAGATCCCATTGTATTCCAGAAGCTCGTAGCATCGGTCCTGATAAACCCCAATTTATTGCTTCTTCTCCTCCAATAATGCCTACCCCTTCAACTCGTTCTAAAAAAATAGGATTCCGCGTAATAAGTTTTTGATATTCAGAAACCGCTGTTAAAAAATAATCACAGAAATCTAAACATTTATCTATCCATCCATGAGGTAGATCGGCAGCTACTCCTCCGATACGAAAATAATTATGCATCATCCTCATACCGGTGGCAGCTTCAAATAGATCATATACTAATTCTCTTTCTCGGAAAATATAGAAAAAGGGGGTCTGTGCACCAATATCTGCCATAAAAGGGCCAAGCCATAAGAGATGAGAAGCTATACGACTCAACTCTAACATAATTACTCTGATATAACTGGCTCTTTTAGGTACTTGAATATTCCCCAACTGTTCTGGTCCATTTACGGTTATTGCTTCTGTGAACATAGTCGCTAAATAATCCCAACGTGTTACATAAGGCAGATATTGTATAACTGTTCTGTTTTCCGCAATTTTTTCCATCCCTCTGTGTAAATAACCCAATATCGGCTCACAATCAATAACATCTTCACCATCTAGAGTAAGGATGAGCCGAAGAACACCATGCATTGATGGGTGGTGAGGTCCCATATTGACTATCATGAGGTCTTTTCTTGTAGTTGTTACATTCATAGGTTATTCCTCGATTCATTCTTTCATGAATTGCTGAAAACAAAAAGAAGGTCATCAAAATTCAAGATCTAATAAATCAAATAATTCAAGTTACTTTTCAATTTAACGAGTTTTTGATTCCCGAATATCCAGCCGACTAATTAATTCTTTATAACGTACTTTATTTTTCTTTGACAAATAAGACAGAAGTCGTTGCCGTTTTCCCAGGATTTTACGTAGACCTCTCTGAGATAAATAGTCTTTTCTGTGCAATTCCAAATGTGAAGTAAGTCTTCGTATCTTATTGGTGAAGCTAACTACTTGAAATTCAACAGACCCACTGTTTTCTTTTTTTTCTTCTTGTGAAATAACGGAAATAAATGAATTTTTTACCATAAAACGAAACCTTCTATTCTTTTTTGTTTTTCTTTTTAAAATTCAAAAATTTTACCAATCAGTAAGAATAATGCGACTAATTTTAATTTTGTATATACAATAATCTTAATTTCTTTATGAACTCCTAATTTTATCAACTAATTTTTTTCAAATAAAATTAATTAATCCAATTTTCAATTTTATTTGGATACGAATAGGAAGGGATGGTATATTTCTACACTCAAAAAAAGGTATTATTGACGAATTTCCAATCGTGGATACATATGTATCCTTACCATACTAAAACGGCTGCTATTATTGGTATCAACCCAATATCGATTCATACAAGCTAAATCTTCTAATCTATAATTAGGCCAAAGAAAGAACTTTAATTTAATTAGTTTATTTTTATCTCTTTTGCTTTTATCCAAAACTTCACTACAGTTTTTTACGTATTTGAAAAATACTGGATTTTTATGTATAACATTTCTATTCCTCGAATAGAAAGAAATTAGAATTCTTAATTCTCTCCGCCGTTTAGTGGATAAAATTTTTTCAGGAACAAAGAAATCAGAATGATTTTTGTCCCTATTTTCGATCATTCTTTGATGTCTTGCAATAGATTTATCAAAATTTTTCTTATCAATATAGCTTTTTTCTCGGTATCTTTGATTAATTGGGGGCTTACTCTTATGAACCAATGAAATATTTATCGTTTGATAGATAAGAAATTGTCCGTCATTTTTTATAGACAAACGAACTGGTTCGATAATTAATATGCCCTTTTTCATCAATTCTGTAAGAGTTAAATCCTTTTGAATCATCAGAATATCCAAACTCATTTCTCCCCTTTGAATAGAGGATATAGCAATTTCTTTTGGATTTATCAATCTAAGCAGGAGACAATATACTTTGATATTATTGATCATTCTTTGATTTAAAGAATCATCCCATCTCAATTGAAAACGTAAATACCTTTTTAGGAAGAAATCAAGCTCTGCTTCTGTATTGCTCTTGTATTGCTTTTTCTTTCTACGTTTTTTCATATTTGAGCCTACATAATCTTCTTCAATATCTTTTTCTTGGTTTGAGAGAACCGATCCAAGATTCTCTTGGTTTTGTGCATCTGATTCAAGATTACCTCGGCCTGCGGATTCTTTTTCTTCTTGATTTCGATTCTCTAATTCAATAATTTTTTTTTCATTTGATAATATAAAAAGATCCCCCTTTCTCTTTATATTGATATTTTGATTTTCACTAACATTTTCATTTCCATTCAAATTTGAAAGAAGTAATTTGATTGGTATGATGCACGGTTTAATTTTATATGTATTATAAAATAGGATAAATTCTGGGAAGAACCAAAGTTTCAGATTCGATATGGGACGACTTAATATTTCTTCATTCATTCCCATCCAATCAAAAAGGTTTTTTTTCTTGGATGGTTGGATTCCTTGATTTTGATAGATTGTAAGATAAGAAAGACCTTTTTTAGTAATTTTGTCAATTCCAATTAGTTGATAATTTTTAAACCCAGCCTTAGCATTTTTATTACCATTGGTATCTATCCAGGACTCAATATCAACTTTCTTTCTAAGACAAAAATGGAAAATTTTCCAATCAAAATATTTTCTATCGGAAAATTTCTCCAGATTCATAATATCCTCTTCTCCTAGATAATTATTGATAGGAATAAGACCTCCTGACATATTAAATAATATACCCTTATCTATATTGTCTATATTGTAATCATAAGAAATCTTCTCTTTATTATTTATATGTAATGGTGATGCATAAATATATGAATGCTTTTTATTTTCATAATTAATAGATTTATATGAGAAAAGGTCATACCTATGGTGTTTTTGAAAGTTATATTTTTGATTCGGTAATGGATTTGCTTCAAAATCATTTAATTTTTTGTAATGAATTAATTGGTCTGTTTTTTCATCAGAATACTTTTTGTTTAAATCTTTATTCCGATCCATATGTTGTTGATTGATTTTAGTTCGCCATTTTTGAGGTACTAAGCGATACCATCTAATCGGGGATAAACCATATTGATAATGACCTCTTAACCAGTTTTTCCATTGATTCATTCCAGAATTCAAAAGATCTTTCTGTCGTAATTCAGAATGAAATATTTCTTGTTCTTCAAAATAATTCTTTATTTCATTCTTAAGAAAAAGAGACGTTCCGTGATATTCAAGAACATATCTTAATTTATACAAGTTAATAAGTTTGGTTTGGTATAATTTGTAAAATACATATGCTTGTGACAAGGAGGATAAGTCAAAAATTCTTTTTGAATTCTTATTACTAATATCAAAAGGCGACTTTTTTATAGTCGAAATAAAGCGAAGTGTATTTTTATTTGTTTTATTAATTTTTTCTTTATTTGTTTCATTATTGGAAATGTATTTATCAAGAATTTTTTTTGATAATTCAAAAAAAAGTTGTGTATTGATTCTCGGAATAGAAATGATAGATAGAACGATATCTATATATATCCTTTGAATTAAAAATATTATAAATAAATATGATTTACGGATGAATCTAACATTTCCTCTTTTTAATTTCTGCGAAATATTTTTTATTGGTGGTACTAGTTTAGAAGGAGAACTTCTTTTATTAGAACTAATATTTATTTTATTATTTAGTTTTGGAGTTAAAAATCCTTTCTTCTTATCTTTTGTAATTTTATCTATTTGATTCCTGATTGTGGTTGTTCTATCAGCCAGATCTTTCGTTTTTTTTTCTGTCAATGAATAATCTTTCAAATCCATAAATCGAATTTGAATGCACGATTCATGAATCATCTGATTACTCATTATCGAATCTTTTTCTTTTTTAGTTTCACTCAATTCAGATATTTCTCTTAATCCAAAGAATAGAATTGGATTTATTTTTGAAAGTTCCTTTATTATTCTTTTTATAAATAAAATGCTTTTGATGACCCATTTTTTTGTTTCTTTTGAGATGTTTAGAAAAAATTTTGTTCTTTCTTTTAAAAACTGTATAACTAGAAAAGACTTTTTTTGCAATTTTATAATTTTTTTTTTGAGTTCTTTGAAAATGGGTTCAAAAAATGAACGTCGTTTTCGGGGAGAACCAAAAGGAAGGTTAGTTTCCATTCCCCAAACTGTTAAAAAACAAAAATCGTTTTTTTGTCCTTTATTTTTCAGTTTCAACGGATTTTTTTGAGGGGATCGTAGGTTAGGCCTGTGCCAAGGTTTAAGGCAAAAAGGAAATAGGATCTTTATCTGAATACCGTCTGTCAACCAATTTTTTGGAAATTCTGTTTCTGATAATTGAACACCATTATAGGTGCATTTAACATGCATTTCTTTATTCCAATCTTTTAAGTCTTCGGACCATTCGGGAAATTGAAATAATAACATACGGACTATATTTTTAGCTATTATCAATGAAGGTAATATAATATATTTTCTAAGAAACGATTGGCTTACTAATATGAAACCTCTTATTACTTGAGCAAATAGAATGCTATCCCAGGCTTCTGCTATTTCTATTCGTGCTTTCTCTTCTCTTTTATATTTTTCTCTTTTTTGTTCTTCTTTTTTTTTCTCACTTTCTTTTCTCTTTTCCTCTGTATAATCCGAAATTATTAATTTTAATTTTTTTGTTTTTTTATCCATTGAGTTTTTAAAAATGACTTTCACTAACTCGGAGATATTAAAAGAAAAAAAGGGTTTGTCTATTCTGTCCAAAAAAAGAGGGGAATGCACATTTGCTTGAACCAGTTGCCAGGTAACAGTTTTACGTCTTTGAGCACGCATGGATCCTTTGATTATGTCTCGACGAAAATCTGATTGTTGCGAATAACGTATCAAAGCCACTTCCTCTGTTTGATCAGGGTCATTAGTATTTGGGGTATTAGTATCAGTATTTTCTTGCTTATCAGTAAAAATTACTACACGTTTGGCTTTTCTTGAACGAATCTCATGATCCTCTGCGACGTTTTCTTCATTTTCTCCTCCTTCCTGTTGTTCTAATTCATCGATTAATTTGTATGACCATCGAGGAACTTTTTTACTGATTTCTTTTATTCCAATAGATTTTTTTCTAATTCTTTTAGCCTTGGGATCGGTTATAACTGGATTGAATAAAAATTTGAAAATTTTTATTTGATTTTCTAAATCAATTCTTCCTTGTTCGTCTTCTGGAACTGCAAATAAAGAAAGTTTTTTTTCTCTTGATAGTAAATTTCTATCAAATGTATCTATTTTTTTTTCCAATTTGTCATAATCAGTAGTTAAAAGTATACCATGAATCTTATTTATCCAACTCGTCTC